TGTAGGAGAGATGGCCGAGTGGTTCAAGGCGTAGCATTGGAACTGCTATGTAGACTTTTGTTTACCGAGGGTTCGAATCCCTCTCTTTCCGGACCTTCATCTAATTCACCAACCGACCACAATGTATCAAATCAAATAACAATTGATACCATTATTCCAACAGTAAGACCCTTATTTGATAGAGATTCTCTATTCCTAATTACTGCAGTACGGAAAATACCGGAAAGAGTGGAAAGGAATGAAAATCTCACTGCTGATCCATTTGTGATACGTGAATGGGAGAAAAATCCGGATCAAACCCCTTCTTCGGTGAAAAAAAAAAAAGAGGGGGGGCAAAATGGTCCGAAGCTTTGTTATTTTAGTTAGGTTCAAGTCTGACGGGAATAATATTCTACGACTAGAAACTCATTGATTTTCAAACCGATCCATTTAATATCTATTATTTGATTTACTAATCCTTTATATTGGGATGAGTCAAAAGTCAAATGTTTTGCCAAATCCTCGCGGGGCGATGAATCAAGATAATTTTGAATCAGAGCTCTGGATCTTTGTTCATCCCTTGCAGTAATAATATCTCGGGGTTTGCAGCGATAACTTGGGATATCTACTACACGACCATTAACTAAAATATGTCTATGGTTAACTAATTGCCTGGCTCCAGGAATGGTCGAAGCCATCCCTAATCGAAAAAGGATGTTATCCAAACGCATCTCAAGTAGTTGTAGTAAAACCTGACCTGTTGACCCTTTGGCTTTTCCGGCAATACGAACATATCTAAGCAATTGTCGCTCTGTCAGACCATAATGAAAACGCAATTTTTGTTTTTCTTCTAGACGAATACGATATTGAGATCTTTTCCCGAAACGTGATTGGTTTCTAAGATCACTTCCGGATCTAGGTCTTTTACTAGTTAGTCCCGGTAAAGCCCCCAGACAGCGTATTTTTTTGAAACGAGGCCCTCGGTAACGAGACATAAAGACTCCTTGTTAAAATTGGATTTTACAGAATAAACTTAAATTAAGACTGAACTAAACGATAAACGAAACTAAATCTATTGAAGTACTACAAAAGAAGACTACAAAAGAAGAATGAGATGGATTGTATCAATATCCGGATTATTTTGTATATATAGGAAGTGAAGGACCCCTTTCTTGATTTGTTCTGTAGTGTAGAGATTTAACTGCTCCAATCAAATCAGTTTTTTATTCATAGTTGGAAGTTGCTACGACATAATAGATCGGTGACCCGACATTTTTAAAAGAAAAAAAGAGAGGAGTCTTTTCAATATTCCTTGAGATCAAAGAATATCGAAAAGCCGGCTATCGGAATCGAACCGATGACCATCGCATTACAAATGCGATGCTCTAACCTCTGAGCTAAGCGGGCTCACATAACAGAAATAAGTGCAATAGAACTAACTAACTATATCTATATAGAATGTTTTTTTTAATTCTTCATTTATATATTATACTTAATTTATAGCAGTTAGTTATAGCAGATTAGATTAATCATATTAGAGCAGATCGGTACTAAGGAAAGGATAAGATAAGGATGCAATCCAGATCATAATGAGACATTTCGCTGGTTTCATTCAGAAAGGGGGGAGGTAGAACGAAAAAAAAAATGAATATCGACCGTTCCAGTATTAAAAATCGCGCGGGAAAAATGAGAGGGGGGGAGGGTATGTATATGTGGGATATCTCTATCCATATTGAATTGCAGATACATCAATGATAGAATCATTTCTGATGGGACCAAATACGGGTCTTCCGATAGAGAATATGGACAAGAAATCAAAATCAAATAATCAAAAAATCAAATAATAAAATAGGAGTAGACTTTTTTTCGATATTAGGAATCAGTATCTAATGAATTCAACGGTTCCGACATAAATAAATGAAAGAGGGGGATGGGATCACAATGAGATCTCGGTCTCATAATCTCATAAGGGGATATGGCGAAATTGGTAGACGCTACGGACTTGGTTGGATTGAGCCTTGGTATGGAAACCTACTAAGTGATAACTTCCAAATTCAGAGAAACCCTGGAATTAAAAATGGGCAATCCTGAGCCAAATCCTGTTTTCAGAAAACAAGGGTTCAGAAAGCGAGAACCAAAAAAAGGATAGGTGCAGAGACTCAAAGGAAGCTGTTCTAACGAATGGAGTTGATTAACATTGGTATAGGAATCCTTCTATCGAAATTCCAGAAAGGATGACCCTATCCTATATACGTACTGAAATATCAAACAATTAATCACGATCCGATTCCGTATTTTTTTTATATGAAAAATGGAAGAATTCTTGTGAATCGATTCCAAATTGAAGGAAGAATCGAATATTCAGTGATCAAATCATTCACTCCTCGGATAGATCTTTTGAAGAACTGATTAATCGGACGAGAATAAAGATAGAGTCCATTCTACATGTCAATACCGACAACAATGAAATTTATGGTAAGGGGAAAATCCGTCGACTTTAGAAATCGTGAGGGTTCAAGTC